TATGTAATTGTCAGCAAAGTCGTTTCTTTTTTTTTTTTTTTCGTTTCTTCAAATCCAAAAATTCTTCTTATTTATACAGAACACATAGGTCGCCGATTCAGCGTTGGATAAAATGGGTAAGTAAAATGGGTAAAATGCCCAGTTTTACAATTACAATAAGTGCTCTTCAAATCATTTTATCGCTAGGAGTGTTCTCTAGCGATAAAATGATTCATTTTGAATCATCCCTATATTATCATAGTGGTAGAAAGAGTACCATGCTGTATCGAGACTTCAAACAACTTGCTTTAACCATGTTAATATTCCTACATTATTGGTTGATAGAGAATCAAAGAGTATTTTACCAATAAATCACGAAATGCTATAGTTCTTACGTCGAATTTCAAAATTTCTTTCGAAGTAATTCGTGAGATCATGCACTTTTCTTTGCTAGTTATAACGAAAAAAGGCGCAGCTGGTTGGATCCAGCCTATTCTTGAAATAAACAACCCGCACACACTCCCTTTCCAAAAAAGATCAATACACCAAGCACTACACTTAGATTTATTAGATTTGTTGATAAAATATCGATATTAAACCCGAAACTCTCGGCGGATGGCCAGCGGCTCAAAGAAACGAAAGAGTCGGTTACATTTTTCATAGGATCTCCTTTTATAGATAATAGATAGACTCAAAAATAGAATAGCCTTCTTTTTGTATCACTTCATCCTTCTTTTTTATTTATTCCTTTATTTTGTTTTGATTTTGAAAAGTATTGGAGTTATGTAAACTAACCGCATTCTTGCAATACTTAACCTCCCCTGGACTCCAAATGGGAAGGATGAAAGCGAGTCGGGTCGGTATACCAATTCCTCATCCGCAAATCAGCCCTTCCCGTAGGTTATTTTCTCAACGAATAAATAATTAGAGGAGTCAAATCTTGCTATAATTCGAAAAATCAAATGACAATAAGATTAAACAAAGGGATTCGCAAACAAAAGTGCTAATGCTACAACCAGTCCATAAATTGTTAAAGCTTCCATAAAAGCTAGACTAAGCAATAGAGTCCCTCGTATTTTTCCCTCTGCCTCAGGCTGTCTTGCAATACCCTCTACAGCTTGGCCCGCAGCAGTTCCTTGACCAACCCCGGGTCCGATAGAAGCAAGCCCTACGGCCAAACCAGCAGCAATAACGGAAGCGGCAGAAATCAGTGGATTCATGATAAGTCCCCTCGTACCAAAAAAAAATGGTTAATGATACAATCAACCAACGAATTATAACTTTCTTATTTCATTGCTAGGATTCATCCAGTCGAAATAACTAATAACTTCGGGTTGAAGTAATAGTATTATTGAATCGTTCGAACCCCTTCAATATCTATTTTTTCGTTTCTATCCACAAACTCATTCAGTTCTTGGTTCCGAACTATGAATTGAATGAGTAAACCGATGAAATTAAGAAAAACATATAAACAGTCAAAGTCCCAAAGAGGTGGAGAGGGACGGACTTCCCTTGGAATAACCATCTAAATTCGTAGAATTCGTAGAAGTAGGGCATAAATGAAATATATCTTTAGTTCATATATAATCAGGCAATATCGACTATAACGAAAACTAACCACTCATCTTACAGTCAATAGGATTTGAGAATCAATTACTAAAACATATGTGGGAGTTAACTTAGTTATAGCCATTGAATTGCATATACCTACCCTTTCCTAACCAATCCATTTGTTCTGAATTCCGCTTTTTGTAAATTATTTTCGCCTTCCCCTTTTTATCATTCTTACACTGGATCAAATCTAAATGGCTAAATTGGTTAGTCCAAATCATTGGATAGAAATAACATTATTTGAATTTGATTGATCTAAGTTCATGCAATTTGTTATTTATTATATTACTATTTTCATACTATTTTCATTTGGTCAATCATTCACCAAAATCAACCGAAATGGGGAATCGTTTCTTTCCTTTCACCCTTTTTTATTTTTATTCTATTATTTTTATTTTCATATTGATATATTGAATAATGAGATAGAAATTGAATATTGCTTGTGGGGGTATGGTATTAAATTAAGTGGACGAAGAGGAATTTTAGGAAAAAGATCTTTTTGTTGATCTCTTTCCTTTTTTAGGCAACCCTGTAATAGACTCATTAATATACTCATTTTTCCATTACTATATATCATATATCGTATATGGCGTAGTTATATATTCCTTAAGTAGATTAGCTTGAACCGTACATTCAAATTTGAAAAAAAAAAAAAAGATTATTTCAATGATGGCCCTCCATGGATTCGCCTATATAAGCCGCGGCTAAAGTTGCAAAAATAAGAGCTTGAATCCCACTTGTAAATAATCCAAGGAACATAACAGGTATAGGAATCACTAAAGGTACTAAAGAAACAAGAACAACAACAACTAATTCATCAGCTAAGATATTCCCGAAAAGTCGAAAACTAAGCGATAAGGGTTTTGTGAAATCTTCTAAAATGTTAATGGGTAAAAGGATTGGAGTTGGT